TCCTTTTTTGGTAAGACCCGCATAGAAATATGCCACTGACGTGAGTAAAGCTAAAGCAACGGTAGTATTTATATCATTCGTGGGTGCGGCTAACTCCCCATGAGGTAACTGTATGATTTTCCAAGGTAAAAGAGCCCCTGACCAATTAGAAACAAAAATAAATAGAAACATCGTTCCAATAAAGGGAACCCAAGAACCATATTCTTCTCCAACCTGAGTTTTACTCAGGTCTCGAATGAATTCAAGGAGATATTCGAAGAAATTTTGACCGTCAGTCGGAATAGTTTGTGGCTTTCGAACAGCTAGAGTAGCTGAACCTAATAAGATAGCAATTACAACCCAAGAAGTAATAAGTACTTGGGCATGGACTTGTAAACCCCCTATTTGCCAATAGAAATGTTGGCCTACTTCCACACCCGATATATCGTAGTATAACCCTTTTAGGGTGTTGATGGAACATGATAGAACATCCATATTGCCCTCTGACAGAATATAGAACTTTATTAAGGGAATTATTTTGATTCTACCGTCTCTTTCTCGATTTGCTTATTTGAATCGTAGTGAATACCAATTACTCATAATAAGATCTCTTTATATCTATCTCTTAACATTCAAGAATAGCAACGGATTCCATCCATTGATGAGGTTTCCGAAATCGAATATATTCAAATCAAAGATTTCTTATATAGCTAAAATGACCCTCACAAATAGCAAATACTAATTTGTTAAGAACTAATCGGATTGAAGCTATAGCGTCATCATTCACCGGAATCGAAATATCCGCAAGGTCAGGGTCGCAATTTGTATCGATAAAAGAAATAGTTGGAATTCCCAAAGCGATACATTCTCGATGGGCCGTATATTCTTCTTGCTGATCAACGATGATTACAATATCGGGCAACCCCATCATATATTTAATCCCACCCAGATATGTTTGCAAATGAGATAATTGTCTCTTCAACATAGCTGCATCTCTTTTCGGAAGACGATTGAGTTTCCCTGTCCTTTGTTCCGTTATCAAGTCCCTGAACTTATGAAGTCTCTTTTCTGTAGTGGACCAATTCGTTAACATACCACCAAGCCATTTTTTATTAACATAATGACACCGAGCCCTTATTGCAGCCCATGCTACTGAATCGGCTACTTTATTTTTGGTACCAACAATTAAGAATTGTTTTCCTCTACTTGCTGCATCAAAAACTAAATCACAAGCTTCTGATAAAAAACGAGCAGTTCTAGTAAGATTTGTAATATGAATACCTTTGCGCTTTCCAGAAAGATAAGGTGCCATTCTAGGATTCCATTTCCTATTACTATGACCAAAATGAACTCCTGCTTCCATCATCTCTTCTAGATGGATGTTCCAATATCTTCTTGTCATTTCTCCTCACATTATTCTCTTTTTAAAAAAAGAGGAGTTACACGGAAATTAATAATTGTTCCGAGGGAACCTTCTATACCTTCCGATGGAACCTTCTACCGAAAAAAGGCTGTTGGTTCTAAGAATCTTTCAATCTTATTATGAATGAGATGATTGTTCTGATATGAGATATTATGATAATTCTTTCATTTCAAATAACAGAATTAAATCATCCTCTGTGGTAGAACGAAATATCTCATTTCCACCCCGAATAGATTTTTATTTTTAGTTTCCAAAAGAATGTTGTGTTGTTGCCTTCTTGAACGGCCCACTCCTTTGAATCCGGTCCCAACGGGTATCATCCGCCCTAAAACAACGTTCTCTTTCAGCCCTTTCAACCAATCAACACGACCTCGGAGAGAGGCTTTTGCTAAAACTCGAGCAGTTTCTTGAAAACTGGCTTCGGATATGAAACTTTGAGTATTCAAAGATGTTCTCGTTATTCCCAATAAGATAGCTCGATAACAGATCACTTCTTCCAAAGCACGCCCCGTTCGTTCCGCTCGTAACAATCCAATTAGTTCTCCGGGTGAAAAAATATGAGACATTCCATCTTCTGAAACTAACACTTTTGATGTTATTTGACGTACAATCATCTCTATATGTTTAGTATGAATCCGCACCCCCTGGGATCGATAAATTTTTTGGATCTTATTAGCCAAAGAAATACGACTTTGCACTATAGTTAGCTCAGAACCAATCAAGAATCCCCAAGGATTTCCAAGAATTCTTGTTATACGTTCGTTCCAACGCTCAACCCTCCTTTCTAGGTTAAAATCAATCGAACGCACTTCTAAGACGTGTTCAACTTTTGGAAGACCCTGCGTTATATCACCAGATTTCGATTTTTCATATATAAATGTAACTAATGTGTCTCCTTCGTAAAGGATTTCCCCATAATGGCCACGAACAGTTGCTCCGGGAGTGGCTAAATAAGGCTTAGCTGATCTTATTACTACAGAGTTAACTTGAACAATTAGAACTTGACCCGATTTGAGGTGTGGTCTGTTTTTGGCTATACATACATTTTCACAAATAAACTGCCCAAGACTAATGTTTGTGGATGTCTCTTCACAATAATTGTGATGGAGAAAATACCAATTCAAATGGAATGGATTCAAAATGATGTTACTGCATAGATCGGGATTATAAATTTTCCCATTTTCATCCATTAAAAAATATTTTAGTCCTTGAAAAGTCTGTTTTAAATTGTCAAGTTGCAAATACTTAGTTACCAAGGTCTGATTATGAGTTATGAAATAGTAAAATGAATCAAAATTCACAACGATAAGGGCGATTCCGAAAGGGCCCAACGAATCCCTAATTGGAATTATGGAATCTTTTTTTTTAATTGATTCTTTTATCGTATTGTGGTGATATTTTATACCGGCGAATGGACCCATTCGAGAACAATCGGATGATGACAAAATGGTCAAAGATTGACATTTTTTATTTCGATTCAATAACGTACGAATAGTTCCTAGATTTTGGCTAAGCGATTCTTGAATGGTTGGCTTAGAATAAAACGGATTAAGATTGGTGCGATCTGCTCCATTATCAGAGATCAATCCTGAACCTGACGGATTATTCCTTTTTCCGGTATACGAAAAAGGGTCTTTCGCTAAGTCAACTCTTAGTAAATCCCGAATCAAACCATTTGTCCTTACTTCAACAAAAGAAGCAGAAGCCTCTTCTTTTATCGAAGAGCTTTTTTTGTCTGGGTCCCAATTCAATACTAAACACGTCCGAACGAATGGAATACTTGTGCCATAAATTCCCCCCATTAGTTTGCCAAGGATATAATTGACAACTTGAAGTTGCACATGATCCCTTTCCCGCAACATATCCTGTGGGAAAAGTGTTACTAAATTTATACCGTCCGCTATTTCATATGTGACTACGGGTCGAACCAAAACAAAAAACTTTTTCTTGGTAGGTGTGATCCGTTGGACAAAGATCCAATTTTTCAGTTTTTTGAATTCCTTGGAATCTTTTCCCATTCCTGGTGGTATCAAAATGCTGCTATGGCGGCATATCTTATCTCTTTCTCCAGGAAAATGGATATCTCCAGAACAGATTTTAAGTTCAATCCTTTTTTTTCTCTCCAATCGGACCAATCCGCCTGTCCGGCTTCTTGTATTTAAAGTGATTCGTGTATCTACTCCAATGATACTATTGTTCCGTACCATTATGGAAGAAGAACCAGGTAAGATATGCACTTCCTCAGGAATGAAAAAAAAGAGATCTACTTTCATTTGATATTTTGGACTAAATTCTTTGATGCCTCGATACTCAATCTCAATCAAATCCTCTTTTTTAACGATTGAATGCGCCTCTATAGTCCCATATTTAGTAATTCCCGAACTTTTTATTTTGTATCGAGGATCGTCGAAATAAGCAAGAATATTTTTTCTACAGAAAATACCATTTATAGGTATTTCAATCAAGATACCTGAACGGGATATTAGTTCTTTCTCTCCTTCTGTAATCGATTGGAATGGAATGATGAATCTATTTTTTCGTCTCTTTGCCACTAAATCATAATTTTTTTTGAGAATGATAGGATATATGAGATTACAATCCGTGCATATGATTCGATTTTGTTCTGAATAATCAGGAATCCAGTCTTCTTTACCAGAAAAATCTGAACTAAAGAATTTGTGTATCACTTGATCATTAGTCAATGAGAGGTTCGAAGAAATAGATCTTTGTTCGACAGAACGAGAATAATAAACCTTCATTTGATCTTGATCCTTGTGGAGAAAAAGAAAGGGGTCTAATACGCTCGACGGACCTCCTGATAATATCCATAAATGACTTGTTTTTGGTAAGATATGAACATTACCATATGTAAATTCAGGTGCATGGTACACATCGGTACTCCAATGCATTTCTCCCTCGGAGTCAGAATAAATATGTTTTCGAACCCTCTCTTTATAATTCAAAGTGGATGTTCCCGCGCGAATCTCAGCAATCGCCTGTTCTGATTTTACATATTGATCATTTTGAACTAAAAGAAAGCTTTTTGGTGGAATCTTCACGTTATGTATCATATCTTCACTCTCAATAGTTACATACAAGTCGATGTAACATAGAAAAGCAGGGTATCCATGACGTGTACGTGTGGGATGAACCAAATCCTCATTGAATTTTATTTTTCCATTGGATAAGGCCCGTACATGTTCTGCAGTACCTCCTGTGAATACTCCACCGGTATGAAAAGTTCTTAATGTTAATTGAGTACCCGGTTCTCCAATAGATTGACCTGCAAGAATACCTACAGCTTCCCCTAATTCGACCAGATCGCCATGAGTTGGACTCCGGCCATAACATAATCTACAGATCCAAGACGTACCCCTACAAGTAAAGGGGGTTCGAATAGATATTGATTGTGCTCGAAACGTGATGAATTTATCCACAAGTCCAATCCCAATATCTTGATTTCGAGTGGCTATACATCGTGGACCCATATATATATCATCTGCTAATACACGACCAATTAATGTTTGGATCAAAATGATTTCTGGCATCCCCGAAAGGGGACTCACAGAAATACCTCGTATGGTGCCACAATCTGTTC